TTCTCCCATGAACGATTTGTGTCAATGGATTAGTTCGATCCAAAACTTGAGATAATGGGTGTAATCCGAAAAAGGATTCATAAGTAGTTGTTAACGGAGTTGAAGTTACCAAATTCTGAGGAGTAGGTATCAATTTATGCCTAATTGCTCCGGATATAGTTCCCTTAACTACATTTTCTAAACGGGCCAGAGCCAACCCGAGCTGGTCTTGTAAAAGATCCGCTACAGAGCGAATCCGTTTATTTTTCAAATGATTCATATCATCAAGTGTACCCATTCCAAATTTCATCCCAATCAAATGATCGGCAGCTGCTAATATATCTCGTGGTAACAAAAATATATTGTTCTGAGGTATATTAAGATTCAGTCTCCAATTAATATTTCGGCGACCAATCCTTCCCAATTCACACCTTTGGTGAAAGAATTTTTTTTGTAATTCCTTACATAAGGATTCAGAAAATATTGGATCCCCACCTACACAAGAAAATTGTTGATAAAACTCCAAAATAGCATTTTCTTTTGACCCAATTTTTTTTTTCTCCTTATCGGTCAAGAAAGATAAGAAAATTTCAGGGTAGCAAACATTCTCTAGAATTTCTCTTAGATTCGAACCCATAGCTGATGATAGAACTAGAATAGATATTTTCTGTTTCCTACTCACACGAGCCCATATTCTTGCTTTTTTATCAATCTCTAATTCTAACCTGCCTCCCCAATCTGATATTATGGTGCCGGTATAGACCGAAATCCCGTTATGATCCAATTCTGACTGGTAATAGATACCAGGACTTTGCAATATTTGATTGATCACAATTCTGTATATTCCGTTTACTATAGAAGTTCCAAGGGAATTCATTAAAGGAATGTTTCCAATAAAAATTCTTTGTTCTTGCATATTCCTACTGGTTTTCCAAATTAATCCCGCGGATACATATAATTCAGAAGAATATGTAAGTGATTCATAGACAGCATCCCGTTCTTTTATCAGAGGTTCTACCAATTGATATGTTTCCATAAATAATTGAAATTCAATTTCGTGATCTATATCTTCAATTTTTGGAAACTTAGAAAGTTCTTCTATTAAACCCTGATCAATAAACCGATAAAACCCTTCAAATTGTATCTGATTAAATCCGGGTATTGTAGATGTTCCCTCTTTTCCATCCCCGAGCATCTTTTTTGAATTTCCCATTTATCCGTTTATTGAAAAAATACCATCCCATCTCTCATTCTTCACCGAATCATATCCATAGAATTCGATCTAGCAATAATGGAATTTCTATTCTGTTTACTGAATCACATGAAATTTTATTCAACTCCACGATATATGGAATGTATGAAATACGTATGAACGGAGACTAGATTCAATTGGCATTTTTTAGAAGAAAGGGATCCAAATGGAACAGGATTGAGAAATACCACTGGAACTTATGGAGTTTTGTAAAGACTAGAAAAAAAGTAATTTCATTTTCACCTATGATATTACATATTCCAATTCGATTGCATACCATTAAAAAAATGTATCCACGATTGGATCTGTTCGAGCAGATAAACATATAATAAATAGAAAACTTTTTTTTTTACCACTTTACTTTTCCATGTATTTGTATTTGTATTTCATTGTTCAAAAAAATATTTGCAGAAAAGAGATTGATTTTTACCTATTTTAAATAGAATAGTTAGAATATCATTGAATTGAAGTAGGTAAGAAAACTTGTGTTTTTTTATTTATTCGTTTTTTTTATTATTAAAATAAAAAAGAATGCACAGATATATATGTCTCTTTTTCTTCTTTTATTGTGGTACAGTTCTATTTGGGACAGCACATGCTGTGCTCTATCAAAAATGAAATTTTCTCTTCAATGTATTCAATCAAAAATTGAAATATAAAAATTTATTGAGAATTACTCCTCAAAAGCATCCCTAGAGAGATAAAATACCCCATTATAGAGCTATAGCTCTATAACACAACGTAACGTATGTTCTGATTCTGGGGTTTACATATACTCATCATTACTGTTATAATTGAAATTGAAGAAGATTTCTTTTTAATTGAAAAAACTCAATATAGATTAGTTATAAATCCATTTCTAATGATTTTATTAATATTATTAGAAATAAAAAAATATAGATTTTAATTCAAAAACGGTCATGAATTTACAGTCAATAGTTAATGGTTCTGGTTTGTACTGGATTCTATATTTTGTGACTGAAAATCTATATATATATTTTTTTTCGGAGTTGAAAAAAAAGAGAAATTTTGAATCTAGTTTCTATCGTTTTGGCGGCATGGCCGAGTGGTAAGGCGGGGGACTGCAAATCCTTTTTCCCCAGTTCAAATCCGGGTGCCGCCTCAACAACAGACTTGAAATCCCCTATTATAACAAACGTAGGAAAAGACTCTTGATACTTTCGTTTCGTGATTCTAAGCCCCGGGCTCTCGAGGTTCTATTCTCTAACCTAAAGTTTTGCCTATCAGAGAAAACTTAAAGTAGTGGAGGGAAATCCGTAAATCTTTACTTGCCACTACTAATTTAGTTCCACTTACTGAGTCTTCAATTAGATTGGATAGGATAGGAATTAAATTAATAGTTTTGGAAAGGACCTAAGATACTTTGGATACAGACTCATGAAAGTCTCGTAATGCTCAGACATTCAATCAATATTAGATTAGATGAAGAATTGCCTTTCATTTTACTTCCAAAAATAAAAAACGATAAAAGAAAGAAAAAGTCTTATTCTTTCTACATGTGAGTGAGATTCCTTGGATACTTCAAAAAGTGTCCATTTGCTTGTGTTTACATCTTGTCGATTCTACTAGAAATTCTATAATTAAGAATAACTCATTATAAGATAAGTGGATTTTTTGGAGTAGTTCATCAATGGTGACCAAATACCTCTCCCTTTTTTTGACTCTGCACCAGTGATTTCACTATTATTAGTGAACAATAATGGAATAGTTTCTTCGTATTCATAGAAATAGGGGACAAAATTCACATGGATATAGTAAGTCTCGCATGGGCTGCTTTAATGGTAGTTTTTACATTTTCCCTCTCTCTCGTAGTGTGGGGAAGAAGTGGACTCTAGAAGTACTCCTAATTGCGGTAATAATAAAACTCTATCAACCTGTATCAATTGTTTTAGCTTTCTAGACCGTTCGGCAATTTTTTTAAGATTTTTTTTTTAGAAATTGGATTTATGTTTTGTTTTATTGACTCATTTTTGATTTTTATATCAGGGTTTACACGGTTAACCATTCATGGGGTAACCCCCTTTAGAAATCTGAATAAGTTTTCATCGAATGGGGATTATCTGTATTAAATGGATCAAACAAACAAATGAAATTGAGAAAGTATGTACATACATTTAATATTCTATTTAATTTATATTGACATTTATAAAGAAAAAGAGAGATATAGGTGGATTCCTTTCTATTAAGATATTTCACTTGTATCTTTATACATTACAATAACCATAATGGCTAGTATGGTAGAAAGAGATCTCTTTCTACCATACTAGCGGGCCCCTAGGATACTACTACTGAGTCTAATGCATTCCTTTCATTTAAGACGAGAGATTGAAATCCTTTTTTTTCGTTGATAGTCAAATTGTATTCAAATTAATCATTTTGACTAACAGTTTTTACGTAAATTATAAGCAAAAAAGCAGTAGGAACGAGAATGAAGAGTGCAGTAGCAATAAATGCAAGAATATTAACTTCCATAATTGAATCGTTTATTATTTTTTTTTCTTTGGAATATCTCGGGATTTAATCCCATAGAGATGAGAAATCTTTCGCTTGTAAACTCACTCAGATGAATTTAGATTTCGATGATATCGAATGAAATAAATATCATGAATAACAATATCGGAGCTATAAAATCGATTCATCGTCAAGAATTTAATAGTATAACATAGGAAGATCTTTTATCCACACCGAATACATAATGAGAGTCCTGATCCAATCAAAAAATATTGATTTATAATGATTTTTCCCCGCTTTCTGTTCTACAACCTAGTACTTGACTTTCCTTGTACAATTATCTGATGAAGTACCATAAAAAACCTTTTCTACTTCGATTGTTTACAAAAATAGTTTCTAAAGAACCTTATTAAATAAACAATAGAAATCAAATAGAGAAAACAAGTACGAAGTTCAATTTGAAATTTTTAAAATTTTTGAAGGGTATATCATCTTTTTGGAAAACAAAGAAAGGGAATGTGACAAAGACGAGTCCCCAGTAAAAAAACTCAAATATTCCAAAAAATTAACTAGTTCAATTTTCTTACGAGTTTTTTCTTCGACATCGACTCTAATCTTTAAAAAGAGCATATTCATTAGGGAAGACTCATTTTATCTTTATTTTTTAAATATCCTCTTTCCTTGGTTGGATTCGAACTATTTTCAATTCCTTAACTTCATAGAAAGAAAAGTATATATAGGTACTCTTGGCAAATGTATTATACGCTATCCTATTCTATTTTCCTACACGAATTAAGTTGACAAAAAGCGGAAACCCCATACAGTATCTCTTTCTTGAAGTGTTGAATGCTCTCAATAATTAGAATTAATTTACATATGTCTCTCTACCATCAATTGGTGCTAGTTAAAATAATGGAAATACCCCTTTCTTTTGCTTGATGAAAAAAAGAAAAATAAAACAAAAAGATAAATGAAACCATTTTGATCCCCTTGCCCAGAAACAAAAGGGGGAGTTAATGTCTTTTTTTTATTGAATCCGCCGGGACTGACGGGGCTCGAACCCGCAGCTTCCGCCTTGACAGGGCGGTGCTCTGACCAATTGAACTACAATCCCATGGAAATCAAGTGGGTAGCTTACATATTCCTTCTTATGATTTCATTTTAATTTTCGATTCAAATTATTGTTTTGTAACAAAGAAACTCACAAGTGATATATTGATATCTATATGGATATCACTTTAGTGATAGCAAGACGGATTACTGGTAATCCTTGCATGATTATCAAATAGATTGATAA